TACTTACCATGTAAAAGACCCAGGCACTTATATATTTACCTTGGCTGGAGTAAAGATTTGAGTATTGGAAGCAGAAAAATTTTGCACTAATATCTAGGAGGGAGCGTGTTTAAAACGGTGGTATATATCTAAGAGGAGGGGGGGGAAAGGTGGAGCAGAAGCATGGTGAAATGCAACATAATGAGTATGTCCTGTGACCATTAACTGTAATGCCCATGCCTACCATTATGGGGATGCTCAAGATGCAGTTAAGTCCAGCTACAATTCATGCTCCGGGTCGGGGCCTCAGACGGCCATAGCTGAGTCCAAGCATCCCCGAAAATTAAAAAATACCAAATGTATGACAGCACAGTTATGTGTGAGCATGGGCTGATTAGTCATTAGTCCATCGAGATGTCTTATTTAAGAGGAAAGAGTGGGCGATTTTAGATGAGATGGCCCTGAAGAAAGAACCAGATGTCTGATAAAATTCATTAAATAGCTACCCCCACAGTTAATGGGCCCGGAGCGAGAAGAGGGATCCCTGCCAAGCGGGTTGCTGGTTTCACGCGGCATGGTCGACAAGCTCGTGATCTAATGGACGGGATATGCATGTTGACAAGGACAGATTTGACTCTATGTGCTATGTACGAACATACAGCAAAATGTACCATGTACTGTTTATAGGGAAATTGTACATGCTTATATGCATGGGGAAAATCATTTAATGTACGATATACATCCTATGTCTTTACTACATTAATACTAATGTACGTGCTTAATACGCATGTGGGAAATCACTTAATGTACTCTATACATACTATGTCCTCATTACATTAACACTATGTATGTACACGTGAAGTAGACCATAAAATGTAACGTACATACGTCATGTTCATGCTGGATAAGTACTGCATATATGTAGGGTAGATATATAATAAACTATATGAAGGCTATATGTCTGTATTACATGGGTTTTAGTGAGTATATTTATGTGTAGGCGAATGGTGTAATGTACTTGCATACGTGTAACATTGTGTGGTGTTGGCGTTTGTGTGGGTATCTAAGTTGGGTTGGGATTGGGGTGTTTTTATACGTGTGAGTTGTTGGCATGTGTGTAAGCTTGTGGAGTGGGAAGTTCGTGTTGTATATTTGGAATTTTTAGTAAATTTAATACTGGGGAGGCTCTTAATATTTTTGGGGATATATTAATAGATGTGGATAATAGTGGTTCAGGGAATAGTTTAAATAGAATTTCAGCTTTGGGTGCTGATGGTGAGGCTATGGCTTCTTCCTTGAGTCTTAGGGAGATTGGTTATTCTCCTTTTCTGGTTTACAAGACCAGTGTATTAATTGTACTACAAAGACTTGTCTTCATTTTAGGAGGTTATTTTCAATGGTGCTAGCCGCTGGTATTATTACTAGAATGATGAGGAAGTATATAATAGATGCTAGTTGTCCAATAATAATGTAGGGATGTTCGACTGGCTGTCCTCCAATTCATGTAAGTGTTAATAGATCTGCTACCAGGATCCAGAATATGCATTGGCTGATTGGGCGGAATATTATGCTTCGTTGTTTAGATGTGTGGAGGAAAGGTATAAGTACTAAGATTAGGATTGAGAGGACTAGGGCTAGGACTCCTCCTAGTTTGTTGGGGATTGATCGTAGGATTGCGTATGCAAATAGGAAGTACCACTCAGGTTTGATATGAGGGGGTGTATTGAGTGGGTTTGCTGGGATATAGTTGTCTGGGTCTCCGAGTAGGTCAGGTGTGAATAGTACTAGTAATATTAGAACAAGAATTAGTAGTATGGCGCCTAGGATATCTTTAATGGTGTAGTAAGGGTGAAATGGGATTTTGTCTGTGTCTGATGGAATTCCTGTGGGATTGTTGGATCCTGTTTCGTGGAGGAAGAGTAGGTGGACTATGGCGAGGGCTGCAATGATGAATGGGAGGATAAAGTGGAAAGCGAAGAATCGGGTGAGGGTGGCTTTATCTACTGAGAATCCTCCTCAGATTCATTCGACTAGGTTTGTGCCAATATATGGGATTGCTGAGAGAAGATTAGTGATGACTGTTGCCCCTCAGAATGATATTTGTCCTCATGGTAAGACATAGCCTATGAATGCTGTGGCTATTGTTGCGAGCAGGAGGATTACTCCAATGTTTCATGTTTCTAGAAAGGTATACGATCCATAATATAGRCCTCGTCCGACATGTATGAATAGGCAGATAAAGAATATTGATGCTCCGTTTGCGTGTATGTATCGGATAATTCAGCCATAATTCACATCTCGACAAATGTGAGTTACAGAGGAGAATGCTGTTATTGTGTCGGATGTATAGTGTATTGCTAGGAATAGGCCTGTCAGGATCTGTAAAATTAGGCAAATGCCTAGGAGGGATCCAAAGTTTCATCATGATGAGATATTTGATGGGGTTGGAAGGTCAATAAATGCGTTGTTTACAATTTTTATTAATGGGTGGGTTTTTCGGATGTTGGTCATTAGTGTTCTTGTAGTTGAATAACAACGATGGTTTTTCATATCATTGGTCATGGTTAGATTCCATGTGAGAATAATGATAATATATATTGTATTTATTTTAAGTGTTATTTTTGTAATAGGTTTTGTGGGGTTTTCTTCGAAACCTTCGCCTATTTATGGGGGTTTAGGGTTAATTGTGAGTGGTGGGGTGGGATGTGGTATTGTGTTGAATTTTGGTGGGTCTTTTTTAGGTTTAATAGTTTTTTTAATTTATTTGGGGGGTATAATGGTAGTTTTTGGTTATACAACGGCTATGGCTACTGAGCAATATCCTGAGGTTTGAGTTTCTAGTAAAGTTGTTTTAGGGGCGTTTATTACTGGTTTGTTAATGGAGTTTCTTATGGTTTATTATGTGTTGAAAGATAAGGAAGTAGAGGTTGTGTTTAAGTTTAATGGTATGGGGGATTGGGTTATTTATGATACAGGGGATTCTGGGTTTTTCAGTGAGGAGGCCATAGGGATTGCTGCTTTATACAGTTATGGTACTTGATTAGTTATTGTTACTGGTTGATCTTTGTTAATTGGTGTTGTGGTGATTATGGAGATTACTCGTGGAAATTAAATAAAATTATGCTAACGAGAATTGTAACTAGGAAGGAGAGGAAATATAGTTTAATTAGGCCTTTTTGGTTTGTTGTTGTGGTAGCTATTTTTATCTGGGCTTGTGAGATGGTTTTTGGTAGAATAGTTTCTAGTCAGATTAGATCTAGGAGAGAGGATGCTGATTTTTGGCTTATTGTTAAATTCATGTAGGGGGTTAAGCGGTGTATAATTGTGGGATAGTATCCTAGTAGGTTGGAGAATTTGAATATGTTTGATGAATAGTTGAATTTCAGGTGGTGAGTTATGTTGGCGGTTTCTAGTGCTAAAATAAAGCCTAGGGTTGTAACTGCTAGGGCGGTTATTTTTAGATAGTGAGGTATAGTAATTTGGGGAATTGTTATTGGGGGGATATTGTTGGAGATGATAAATCCTGCGAAGAGACTCCCGATTAGTAAGCGTTTGATTGAGTTAATTAGGAACGGGTTGTTTTCATTAATGTTGATGAGAGCTGGGAATCGAGGCTGTCCTAGGAGTGCGAAGAAGATAATTCGAGTACTGTAGACGGCTGTGAAGGAGGTGGCGATTAATGTTATTAAGAGGGCTCAGGCGTTGGTATACGACGTGTTGGCAGATTCAATGATTAAGTCTTTGGAATAGAATCCGGTGAGGAAAGGTATTCCTGTTAGTGCAAGGCTGCCAATAATGAGGGCTGTTGTGGTAAATGGTATTGCTTTAAATAGGCCTCCCATTTTTCGAATGTCTTGTTCGTTGTTTAGGTTGTGGATAATAGAGCCGGAGCATATGAATAGTATAGCTTTGAAGAAGGCATGGGTGCAGATGTGGAGGAATGCTAGGTAGGGCTGGTTAATTCCAATTGTTACTATTATAAGGCCAAGTTGACTGGATGTGGAGAAGGCGACGATTTTTTTAATGTCATTTTGGGTAAGAGCACATATTGCTGTAAATAGTGTAGTAATGGCTCCTAGGCATAGTATGATAGATTGGGCAAATTTGTTGTTTTCTGTTAATGGATGAAAGCGGATTAGTAGAAAAATGCCTGCTACTACTATTGTACTTGAGTGGAGTAATGCTGAAACGGGTGTTGGGCCTTCTATTGCGGAGGGTAGTCATGGGTGTAGGCCAAATTGCGCAGATTTTCCAGTTGCAGCTAGAGCTAGTCCTATTAGGGGTAGATTTGAGTCTTCTGGCTTTAGTATAAAGATTTGTTGGAGATCTCAAGTGTTAAGGTTGATTAGGAATCATGCTATTGTTAGGATAAACCCAATGTCTCCAATGCGGTTATATAGAATCGCTTGTAAGGCTGCTGTGTTTGCGTCTGTTCGTCCGTATCATCATCCGATTAGTAAGAATGACATGATTCCGACTCCTTCTCAGCCGATAAATAGTTGGAAGAGATTATTTGCGGTGACGAGGATGAGTATTGTGATGAGAAATAGGAGTAAATATTTAAAGAATTGGTTGATGTTGGGGTCTGAGTGTATGTATCACATTGAGAATTCTATAATGGATCATGTAACGAATAGTGCTACTGGGACAAATATTACTGAAAAATAGTCTATCTTGAAGCTGAGTGATAATTTAAGGGTTTGGATGGATAGTCAGTGTCAGTTTGAAATGACTATTTCTTGTCCTGTATAAATGAATATTATTGTGGGGATCATGCTAGTGATAAAGGCACATGAAACGACCGTTTTTACATAAAGTGGGTAGTTGGTGGATTTGTAGATATTGAGGTTGGCTACTATGATGGGTGCGGTTAATAGGGTTAGGGTGGTTAGTGCAAGAGAAGAGAACAGGTTTATTACTTTTATTTGGAGTTGCACCAATTTTTTGGCTCCTAAGACCAATGGATAACTACCATCCTTTAAAAGTTCGAAAAAGCCATGTTGTTAGACATGGAAGCATAGAGTTAGCAGTTCTTGCATACTTTTTCGGTAAATAAGAAGGTGATGGGCTTCTATTGTTAGATTCACAATCTAATGTTTTTTTTAAACTATATTTACAGTATAGGGGGCCTAGGATGATTTTTGGGTTTAGGGATAGAAGTAGTAGTGGTAATATATGAAGTGATATGAGTGCGTTTTCTCGTGTGAAAGAAGGTAAGATGTTGTTGATGTGATGGGTATGTTTACCTCGTTGCGTTGTAATTAGTATGTAGAGGGAGTATAGGGCAGTGATCACTATGTTAAGTCCTATTAGAATAATTGTGATGTTAGATCATGAAAAAGTTGATATAACTACGAATAGTTCTCCGATTAGGTTGATTGTTGGGGGTAGGGCCAGATTAGTTAGGCTTGCTAGGAGTCATCAGGTAGCCATTAGTGGAAGGAGTGTTTGGAGGCCGCGGGCTAAAATTATTGTACGGCTGTGGATTCGCTCATAGTTGGAGTTTGCTAGGCAGAAAAGTATAGATGATGTAAGGCCGTGGGCAATTATTAGGGCAGTGGCTCCTATGTAGCTTCAGGGTGTCTGGATAAGGATGGCGACGATAACGAGCGCTATATGGCTGACGGAAGAATATGCGATGAGTGATTTTAAGTCCGTTTGACGGAGACAAATTGAGCTGGTTATAATTATGCCTCATAATGATAGTATAATAAATGGATATGCTATATAGTCGGTAATTGGATTAAGGAGTAGTGTGATTCGTATTATGCCATATCCTCCTAGTTTTAGTAGGATTGCTGCAAGGACTATAGAGCCTGCAATTGGGGCTTCTACGTGGGCTTTAGGTAGTCAAAGGTGGAGTCCATATAATGGTATTTTTACTATGAAGGCTATTATGCATGCTAATCATAAGAAAACATTGGATCAGGAGTTGGGTACTGGTTGTGCTCAGTATTGAAGGATTAGGAAGTTTAGAGACCCTACTATGTTTTGAATGTGAATTAGTGCGACTAGTAGGGGTAGGGACCCTGTTAGGGTATAAAACAAGAAGTAGAGGCCGGCGTTTAGACGCTCTGTTTGGTTTCCTCATCGAGTGATGATGATGAGTGTAGGGACCAGTGTTGCTTCAAATATAATGTAAAAGAAAATTAGTTCTGTAGCGGTAAATGTTATAATTAGGAACAGTTGTAATAGGACTAGTATTGAGATGAAAAGTTTTTTCCGGGTTGGGTTTTCCTTTAATAGGTGATGTTGACTAGCTATAAGTATCAGGGGAAGGAGTCACATGGTCAGAATTAGTAGTGGTGTAGATAGGGAGTCAGAGAAGAAAGTTAATGAGAAGTTGAGGCTGTTATCGCCGAATTGGTTTATAAGGAGCAGGCTTGTGAAGCTAATTAGTAAGCTATGAAGTGTGGAGTTAATTCAGATTATGCTATTTTTCGATAGTCAGGTTAGGGGTATAAGTATTATTGTAGGAATAATGTATTTTAGCATTGTAATAAGTTAAGGTTTTGTACGTAATCGGTACCATATGTGTTTGATACCATTACTAGTAAGGACAGGCCTAGTGCTGCCTCGCAGGCTGCGAAAACTAGTAAGATAATAGGTATTATGCTGGCTAGGGTGAAGTGTGAATTTAGGATCATTAGGGTGGCTATGATAAATAGGGATAATATTATCCCTTCCAGGCATAGGAGGGAGGATATTAGGTGAGATCGATATATCAATAGTCCTGTGAGAGATACTGCGAATGCTGTTATAATATTTATGTATACGAGGGACATTTGGTAATTATGAGTTTAATCATAATCTAATGAGTCGAAATCATTTATTTTGTTTTAAACTAAATACCATATTCAGTTCATTCTAGTCCTTTTTGAGTTCATTCGTAGGCTAGGCTTGCAGCTAATAGAAAAATTAGGAGAAGAGCTATGGTAAGTATTGTGTTTAGATTAGTTGTTTGTGAGGCTCATGGTAGTGGAAGGAGTAGTGCAATTTCTAGGTCAAAAAGGAGGAACGTGATGGCTACTAGGAAAAATTTTATGGAGAAGGGAAGGCGGGCCGATCCTATGGGGTCAAATCCGCATTCGTATGGGCTTGTTTTTTCTGAGTAAACGTTTAGTTGGGGGAGCCAAAATGCGATAGTTACGAGTAATGTAGCTAGTGTAAAATTAGTCAGGAGAGTAATTATAAGGTTTATTGTTCTTTTTCGGATTATACCGAAACTAACTGATTGGAAGTCAGTTGTACTGGTTAATACTAAAAGGACATGAGCCTCATCAATAGATGGATACATAGAGGAAAAGTCACACTACGTCTACAAAGTGTCAGTATCAGGCAGCAGCTTCGAAACCGAAATGATGATTAGAGGTGAAGTGAAATTTTAGTTGACGGAAAAAGCAGACAATCAAAAAGGTAGATCCGATGATAACATGAAGACCGTGGAATCCTGTGGCTACAAAGAAAGTTGAACCGTAGACCCCGTCTGAAATTGTGAATGGTGCTTCATAATATTCTGATGCCTGTAGTAATGTGAAGTATAGGCCTAGTATAATGGTAATAAATAAGGCTTGTAACATGTGGTTACGGTCTCCTTCCATAAGGCTATGGTGAGCTCAGGTGATGGAAACTCCTGAGGCTAGAAGGACGGAAGTGTTAAGTAATGGGACTTCTAGGGGATTAAGTGGGTGAATGCCTGTTGGGGGTCAGCAGCCGCCTAATTCGGGTGTGGGGGCAAGGCTCGAGTGATAAAAAGCTCAGAAAAATCCAGTAAAGAATAAAACTTCGGAAATGATAAAAAGAATTATTCCATAGCGAAGGCCTTTTTGAACGGCTGGAGTATGGTGACCTTGAAAGGTACTTTCTCGAATCACATCTCGTCATCATTGGTATATTGTAAGCATATTTGTTGTTAGACCTAGGGTTAGTAGGACGGTTGAGCTGAAGTGAAATCATATGATGAGGCCGGATGTTAATAGGAGGGCGGATAGTGCTCCTGTGAGGGGTCAAGGGCTTGGATTTACTATGTGATAAGCATGGGTTTGGTGTGTCATTATGTGTTGTCATGCAGGTATAGGCTGACTAGGAGAGTAAATACGTAGGCTTGGATTATAGCTACTGCGAATTCGAGAATTGTTAGTAGAATTAGAATAATGAATGTAATGAGTGCTGTTGTGGGAYTGATGYTTGTTAGTGCAAGGGTGGCTCCTCCGATTAAGTGAATTAATAAGTGTCCTGCTGTGATGTTGGCTGTCAGTCGTACGGCGAGGGCTATTGGTTGAATAAAGAGGCTAATGGTTTCAATAATTACTAGCATTGGGATTAGTGGKGTGGGYGTTCCTTGTGGTAGGAAATGGGCAAGTGATGCTTTAGTTTTGTTGCGAAAACCTGTGATTACGGCCCCTGCTCATARGGGAATGGCCATGCCTAAGTTTATTGATAGTTGTGTAGTTGGTGTAAATGAGTGGGGTAGGAGGCCTAATAGGTTTGTAGATCCAATAAATAAGATCAGGGACATTAATATTAATGTTCATGTTTGTCCTTTGGTGTTATGAATGCTTATTATTTGTTTTGATGCAAGTTGGAGTGCCCACTGTTGGAGAGAGATGAGGCGGTTGTTAATTAGTCGGTTTGGTGAGGGAAATAGTAAGCTAGGAAATAAAATAATAAGGGTAACAAGGGGGAGGCCTAATACTATAGGGGTAATAAAAGAGGTAAATAGATTTTCGTTCATTTTGTTTCTCAAGGGGTGATATGCTTTAGTACTTTTGCTGCTGATTCTGGGTTGTGGTAGAAGTTGTATTTTGAGATTTTTAGTTGGAAAATAATAAAGAGAGCTAGAAATATTGATAGAATTGTTGTAAATCATGTCGATGTGTCTAGTTGTGGCATATCATCAAGGAGAGTGTTATGCTCTCGGTCTTTAACTTAAAAGGTTAACGCTACATAGCTTCTTGATGACTCTATAGTATTGATGCAGATCATTTTTCAAAGTATTTTAGGGGAACTAGCTCAAGAACGATTGGTATGAAACTGTGGTTTGATCCGCAGATTTCTGAGCATTGGCCGTAGAATAGACCTGGACGAGTCGACATAAGGGTTGTTTGATTTAAACGACCTGGAATTGCGTCTGTTTTTAATCCTAGAGAGGGAACTGCTCATGAGTGTAGAACGTCTTCGGAAGAGATTAATATTCGAATTGTCATTTCTATGGGTAATACAACTCGGTTATCTACCTCTAGCAGTCGTAGTTCTCCAGGTTTTAATTCTGATGTTGGAACTATATAGGAATCGAAGCTTAAGTCTTCATAGTCTGTATATTCATAGCTTCAGTATCATTGATGTCCCATAGTTTTTACTGTGAGGGATGGGTTGTTGATCTCGTCTATTATGTATAGGATTCGTAAAGATGGGAGAGCAATCATAATTAAAATAATGGCTGGTAAGATAGTTCAGACCGTTTCTACTTCTTGTGCGTCTATGGTGCTGGTATGGGTTAGTTTTGTTGTTAATATTAGTGAAATAATATAAAGTACCAGTGAGCTGATTAGGAAAACAATTATTAGTGTGTGATCGTGAAAATGTAGCAGTTCTTCTATAATAGGTGATGTTGCGTCTTGAAAACCTAGTTGTATGGGATATGCCATATGAGATGTACGGGATTTTCACCTGTAATTTAATCTTGACAAGATTATGTAATATTTTACTAACATCTCGTTTATTGAGAGAGACATAGTGGTTATGGTATTGGCTTGAAACCAATAATAGGGGGTTCGATTCCTTCCTTTCTTATTTTAGGTTAACGTATGTGGGTTCTTCAAATGTGTGGTATGGTGGGGGGCATCCGTTCAGTCACTCTAGGTTTGTTGTGGTTAGGTCTACAGTTAGGACCTCTCGTTTGGATGCAAATGCTTCTCAGATAATAAAGATTATTAGTATCACTGCTGTCAGCGAAATGAATGAGCCTATAGATGAAATAGTATTTCATATTGTATATGCGTCTGGGTAATCAGAGTATCGTCGTGGTATACCAGATAATCCTAGGAAATGTTGCGGGAAGAAGGTCATGTTAACACCTACAAATATAATTGCGAAGTGGATTTTGGCTCATGTATCATTAAGAGTGTAGCCTGAGAATAGGGGAAATCAGTGTACAAATCCTCCTATGATGGCGAACACAGCTCCTATTGATAGAACGTAGTGGAAATGAGCTACTACATAGTATGTGTCGTGGAGAACAATATCAAGAGATGAGTTAGCCAAAACAATTCCAGTTAGGCCTCCCACTGTAAAAAGGAAGATGAAGCCTAAGGCTCATATCATGGCGGGGGACCATTTGATATTGCCTCCGTGAAGTGTTGCCAATCAACTGAAGACTTTTACTCCAGTTGGGATAGCGATAATTATGGTAGCTGATGTGAAGTAAGCCCGTGTATCGACGTCTATTCCGACTGTAAATATATGGTGGGCTCATACAATAAATCCTAGAAACCCGATTGATATTATGGCTCATACTATTCCTATGTACCCGAATGGTTCTTTTTTCCCTGAGTAGTAGGTTACGATGTGGGAAATTATTCCAAATCCAGGTAAAATAAGAATATATACTTCAGGGTGTCCAAAGAATCAGAATAGGTGTTGATATAAAATAGGGTCTCCTCCTCCTGCTGGGTCAAAGAAGGTTGTGTTTAGGTTTCGGTCTGTTAGTAGTATTGTGATGCCAGCTGCTAATACAGGRAGTGAAAGGAGGAGTAGTACGGCAGTAATTAAGACAGATCACACAAATAGGGGAGTTTGATATTGTGATATTGCGGGTGGTTTCATGTTAATGATGGTTGTGATAAAATTGATGGCTCCTAGAATTGAAGAGATGCCTGCTAGGTGTAGGGAGAAAATAGTTAGGTCTACTGAGGCTCCTGCATGGGCTAGATTACCTGCTAGAGGAGGATACACGGTTCAACCTGTTCCTGCTCCGGCTTCAACCATAGAGGATGCTAGAAGCAATAGGAAAGAGGGGGGAAGGAGTCAAAAGCTTATATTATTTATCCGAGGAAATGCTATGTCGGGGGCTCCAATTATTAGAGGGACTAGTCAGTTGCCAAACCCTCCAATCATAATAGGCATTACTATAAAGAAAATTATTACGAATGCGTGTGCAGTTACAATTACATTGTAGATCTGGTCATCTCCAAGTAGGGTTCCGGGTTGACCTAGTTCGGCGCGAATTAGTAAGCTTAAGGCGGTTCCTACTATGCCAGCTCAGGCACCGAACAGAAGGTAGAGGGTGCCGATGTCTTTGTGGTTAGTTGAAAATAGTCAGCGGTTGATGAACATGGGTAAAATGGCTGAGTAAAGCAATAGACTGTAAATCTAAGAACAGAGGTTTGATTCCTCTTTTTACCAAGTCCTGTAGTGAATTAACATATTGAATTGCAAATTCAAAGAAGCAGCTTCAAACTCTGCCGGGGCTTCTCCCGCCTTTTTTTCTTCGCGGCGGGAGAAGTAGATTGAAGCCAGTTATTTAGGGTATTTAGCTGTTAACTAAAGTTTCGTGGGGGTGGAGCCCACCAGTCTAGTAAGGATTTAGCTTAATTAAAGTGGTTGATTTGCATTCAATTGATGTAAGATATGGTCTTGCAGTCCTTATCAGGAATTAAGTAGATTATACTTGCTTAGGGCTTTGAAGGCTCTTGGTCTATTTAACCTAAATTCCTATTCTAGAATTGAGAGGATTGGTGTGAGTGGTAGGAGTATGGTAGATAGTACGGTTAAAGTTGGTAGAAGAGTTATTCGTTTTGTGGTCGAGAATTGTCATTTCATTTTTATATTGTTTGTGGAGGGGAATATTGTGAGTGTGGTAGAATATGTGAGTCGTATGTAGAAATATAGGTTTAGTAGTGCTGTGATTGCTATAAAGGTGGGTAAGATAATGCTGTTATTTTTTGTTATCTCTTGAATAATTATTCATTTTGGTATAAATCCTGATAGTGGGGGAAGCCCTCCTATTGATAAGAGGGTGATGAGGACTAGGGTTGTTATGATAGGTATTTTATTTCATGTATGTGATAGTGATAGGGTGGTTGTGGTTGAGTTAGCTATGAATAGTAAAAATATAGTGGAGGTCATGATAATATAAATAATTAGGTTTAATAGTATTATGGTGGGGTTGTATGGTAAAATTGCTGTTATTCAGCCTATGTGGGCAATTGATGAGTAGGCTATGATTTTTCGTAGTTGGGTTTGGTTTAGTCCTCCTCAGCCTCCAATTATAATGGATAAAATTGATAGGGTTAAGATTAGGTTTAGGTTGATAGATGGGAGGATTTGGTAGAGTACAGATATGGGTGCTAGTTTTTGTCATGTGAGTAGGATTAGGCCCGAGGATAGGGGGATACCTTGTGTTACTTCTGGGACTCAGAAGTGGAATGGAGCTATTCCTAGTTTTATAGCGAGGGCTATTGTTATGAGTATGGAGGCTGTTGGGTGAAATAGTTTTGTTACAGTTCATTGGCCTGAGAATATTAAATTAATGATAATAGCTATTATTAGTAATATTGAGGCTGTTGATTGAGTTAGGAAATATTTGGTTGATGCTTCTGTGGCTCGTGGGTTATGTTTTTTTATTATAATGGGAATAATGGCGAGTATGTTTATTTCAAATCCGATTCAGATGAGTAGTCAGTGGGAGCTAATTATGACGATAATGGTTCCAAGTATAACGGTTATTAGAATAATAATAAAAATGATTGGGTTTATTAGTACGGGAAGGATATAAACCAACATTTTCGGGGTATGGGCCCGATAGCTTAATTAGCTGACCTTACTATTAGAATTTGGTGTAATTGGGAGCACGAAGAGTTTTGGGTTCTTAGGAGTAGGTTCAATTCCTATAGTTCTAGAAATAAGAGGATTTAAACCTCTATTATTTACTCTATCAAAGTAACTCTTTTGTCAGACATATTTCTTATGTTTGTGGGGGGATGCTTGATAGGAGAATGGGTAGTGATACGTGTCATATACATAGGGCTAGTGTTAGGGGTAGGAAATTTTTTCATAATAAGTGTATTAGTTGGTCGTAACGGAATCGGGGGTAGGATGCTCGGATTCATAGGAAAGTGATTGTAAGTAGGAGTGATTTGATRATAAAGTTAATTGTGTAGAGTTCTGGTATGTATGGGCTGTGAAATGCTCCTAAGAAGAGAGTTGTTGTGAAGATGTTTATTATAATAATATTTGCATATTCTGCTATGAAGAATAGGGCAAATGGTCCTGCGGCATATTCTACGTTGAAGCCTGATACTAGTTCGGATTCTCCTTCGGTCAGGTCAAATGGTGCTCGGTTTGTTTCTGCTAGTGTTGAGATGAATCATATTATTGCTAGAGGTCATGCTGGGAAGATTAGTCATACTTGTTCTTGTGTAATAATTAGTGTAGAGAGGGTGAAGGATCCGTTTATTAGTAAAATTGATAGTAGGATGATTGCTAGTGTTACTTCATATGAAATTGTTTGTGCTACTGCTCGCAAGGCTCCGATGAGAGCGTATTTTGAGTTGGAGGCTCAGCCTGATCAGAGAATTGAGTATACGGCCAAGCTTGATATAGCTAATATGAAGAGGACTCCTAAGTTTATGTTAATGAGGGGGTAGGGTATGGGTAGGGGGATTCATATGGTTAGGGCTAGGGTCAGAGCTAAAATGGGGGCTAGAATAAATATTGAGATTGAGGATGTGGCAGGTCGTAGGGGTTCTTTAATGAAAAGTTTAATCGCATCAGCAATGGGTTGAAGTAGGCCGTATGGTCCTACGACGTTTGGGCCTTTTCGGAGTTGTATATAGCCTAGGACTTTTCGTTCAACTAGTGTAAGGAAAGCTACGGCTAGAAGAATGGGAATAATGAATGTTAGAATATTAATTATAAACATATTGTTAAGGAGAGGATTTGAATCTCTGAGTATAAAGGTTTAAGTTTTACGCAATTACCGGGCTCTGCCACCTTAACTAGGCCCTTTTCTAGGGCAGGTTTTGTTTGTAAAATTAATTGAGATAAGGTCATTAATTGGTTTAAGGCGCTTTGTTGAAGTTGGCCTTATTTCTCTTGTCCTTTCGTACTGGGAGAAATACATAACAGATAGAAACCGACCTGGATTGCTCCGGTCTGAACTCAGATCACGTAGGACTTTAATCGTTGAACAAACGAACCTTTGATAGCGGTTGCACCATCAGGATGTCCTGATCCAACATCGAGGTCGTAAACCCTATTGTCGATATGGACTCTTGAATAGGATTGCGCTGTTATCCCTAGGGTAACTTGTTCCGTTGATCAAGTTTTTTGGATCAATAAGCGATAATTTGGTTTGACTTGTAAGTCTAGTCTTTAAAATCGCTCGGAGGATGTCTTGTTCTCCGAGGTCACCCCAACCAAAACTGCTAGTCCATAAAGAATGTTATTATCCCTTAGTGGTTAGATTTATTTCTTTTGGACTAGTTAGTTAAAGCTCCATAGGGTCTTCTCGTCTTGTTAATTCATTCCCGCCTCTTCACGGGGAGGTCAATTTCACTGATTGGAAGTAAGAGACAGTAAAACCCTCGTGTGGCCGTTCATACAAGTCCTTATTTAGAGAACAAATGATTATGCTACCTTTGCACGGTCAGGATACCGCGGCCGTTTAACGTCTAGTCACTGGGCAGGCAGTGCCTCCGATACTGGAAATGCTGGAGGTGATGTTTTTGGTAAACAGGCGGGGTTTGTGTTTGCCGAGTTCCTTTTACTTCTTTTAATCTTTCCTGGGTGCACTCCTGTGTTGGGTTAACAGTGTAATTAATAAATTATTTATCGTTAGGTTGTTTTTATTTACTGTTAACAGTCAGAATATTATCAGATACTGACTTAAACTTGTGCAGGGAGAAAATATTTCTTGTTACTCATATTAACATTATTGCTTCTATTAGACAATAGAGTGGTCCAGTATTAGGTCTAGGAGTTAGTTGCACTATTGTTGGGATTAATTTTGTCTTTATTGTTGAGCTTTAACGCTTTCTTAATTGATGGCTGCTTTTAGGCCTACTATGGTGTTGTAAAGTCTTACTCTCTAGTGAAGGTTGTACCCATTTCTAAAAGGCTGAACCTTTTTAGACTAACTTTTAAAAATACAGTAAGATTTATTTGTATTTTTGGTATCTTTAAAGCTGAACTAAAATTCATTTTCTGGACAACCAGCTATCACCAGGCTCGTTAGGCATGTCACCTCTACTTATGGGTCTCCTCACTATTTTGCCACATAGATGAGTTAGTTCTGATAAACTGCCCATAAGTAGCTCGTCTGGTTTCGGGTTACTTAGCTAAAATTCGTTTTGTTAAGTTTTTTGCTCGTTAATTCATTATGCAAAAGGTACAAGGGTTAATCTTTGCTTTTTTGTACTTTAATTCTTTTTCTTTCATCATTCCCTTACGGTACTTTCTCTATAGCGCCATATTTAAAATTTCTATCTCCTATACTTTAATTGGGGTAAATGTTTTGTTTTAGACTGTTTTGGTAGTTTAGATTGGGGAGGGGATTGGGCTAGATATAGTTCAAGATATTCATAATGTGTGAAATCTTCTAGGTGTAAACTAGGTGCTTTGATTAAGCTATATCTTGATTTATCCAAGCACACTTTCCAGTATGCTTACCTTGTTACGACTTATCTCCTCTCATGTAGTTGATGCGTGTTAATAGGCTTGAGTGCATTATATTTACTTGAGGAGGGTGACGGGCGGTGTGTGCGTGCTTCATGGCCTAATTCAACTAAGCACTCTATTCTTAATTTACTACTAAATCCTCCTTTGGTCATTAATTTCATAATGGCTTTCGTATTAATTTTCTTAAGGTAGAAAATGTAGCCCATTTCTTCCCATTCCATGGGTTACACCTTGACCTAACGTCTTCATGTGTTGTGATTGAGCTTACTTTTGTTCCTTTTTAGGGTTTGCTGAAGATGGCGGTATATAGACTGTATTAGCAAGGATTGGTGAGGTTTATCGGGGTTTATCGATTATAGAACAGGCTCCTCTAGAAGGGTATAAAGCACCGCCAAGTCCTTTGAGTTTCGGGCTGTTGCCGGTAGTACTCTGGCGAATAATTTTGTTTCTGTAATTATTTATGTTTAGGGCTAAGCATAGTGGGGTATCTAATCCCAGTTTGGGTCTTAGCTATAGTGTATCAGCTGCAGTAGGGTTACTTTCGTCATTTATTTTTGTTGTAATTATGGCTTTTTACAGTTTAATTAGAATTTAACTCTATTTAATGTAGTGCTTTAACACGTTTTACGCCGTATTCCTGTTAGCTCGGGTTAATCGTATGACCGCGGTGGCTGGCACGAGATTTACCAACCCTGGTCAACATGACTTAGTCAAACTTTCGTTTATGGCTTAATTTTTGTCACTGCTGTCTCCCGTAGGGGTGTGGTTAAGCAAGGCGTTGTAAGCTACAAGATGTGTGCTTGATACCTGCTCCTCTTAGTCTTATTGATTTGGAGGGCGTTACTCACCGGGGCGTGGATGCTTGCATGTGTAAGTCTGTTGAAAGTTAACAGGAAGGCTGGGACCAAACCTATGTGTTTATGGAGTTGGTACACTCATCTAGGCATTTTCAGTGCCTTGCTTTAAGTTTAAGCTACATTAAC